GGGGGTCAACTGTTCCAATTCAAATTTCATCTCTATCGAATTTTAATATCAGAATAGCGGATATAGTCATAATTAAACGGGTCAGGTCCACTTACTTTTTCTTTTATTGATTTCGAATCTTTCGAATGGATTTGATTGGTATAATGGAAAATAGGCATCTTTGATGATTCAAGAGGCGTATTCATAATAATGAAAATTTACCGAACAAATGTTCCACTTTCTAACTAGAACTACTATACTCTAACTCAGTATAATGATAACGTATTATCCGGTTAGTTCCTTTTTGATTCCAAATAAAAAAAAAGATCTCTATTTTCTGAATACTATGACTAGACTTTTATGAAAAAAATTTATGAAAAAATCAAAGCCCCTTATCGGATTTGAACCGATGACTTACGCCTTACCATGGCGTTACTCTACCACTGAGTTAAAAGGGCTTATTTTATTTAATTCCCGAACGTGTCACTGTGTAGATAAAATCTCTATATGCACATATATTATATACATAAGTATATGCAGTATACTTACTAGTGGCTAGTGGCTGATTTTTGAATAATAAACTGGATTTGCCTAGCAAGTCTAGGGAAAAATGAATTGTTTCAAGACCGGCCTTAATTTCTTTTATTGAGATGATCCCTATCAAAACAAAATTCACTTGATTGATACATAACATACATGTACACTTACCAATTCGACCTAAAATAAATTTCAAAATATTTCATCGAATCATGTGATGAAGAGATTCTACTTGTCCCCTTGAACTAAAGTCTTAGAGAAAATTTTCGACAACTTCTTGATCCCGCTTACTAGATTTATATAGAGAATGTCGATTCATAATGAATATGAATCACGAATCAAAAAATTCTATACAATTCTGAAAAACGGAAAGATCCCTCGGATCTAATCATTCCATTATATTGACAATTTCAAAAAACTGATCATACTATGATCATAGTATGAGGGCGGTTGGGCAAGTCGGCCCCCATCGTCTAGTGGTTTAGGACATCTCTCTTTCAAGGAGGCAGCGGGGATTCGAATTCCCCTGGGGGTAGGGTACTACGAAAGGAAGTTGATCATGGATTACCAATAAGCCTAAAATTGATTCTTCCTGGGTCGATGCCCGAGCGGTTAATGGGGACGGACTGTAAATTCGTTGGCAATATGTCTACGCTGGTTCAAATCCAGCTCGGCCCAATAATTCGCCAATCTACCATGAGATGGTATAACCCCCTTGTCCTTCAAAAATACCCCATATGAAGATAAAAAAGAATCAAATTTTCTGCTAGATCCCTTATTTCCCTGGGATTGTAGTTCAATTGGTTAGAGCACCGCCCTGTCAAGGCGGAAGCTGCGGGTTCGAGCCCCGCCAGTCCCGACGGATCCAATATCCAATAAATACATCAATTCATTTTTCCCTTTCTATTTCTATGAACTATGAAAGGGTGTCGGGGGCATACTTTCATTCCCAAAGCAAAAAGGAGTCTTTATTTCTTTTCCTATTTTTCCATTTTGTTTTAATTTTAAGGCCCATCGAAGAAATCCCAAACCCTAAAATAGTGAATTTGATGAATAGTAGATCTTTTTTACCGGCCTCATCCTTATCAAATCTCTTTGTCTTCCAAAAAATCACAGTAAAACAAGGAGTTTATAACTTAACTCTTTTTTTTTTCATTTCGCTTTTATTCTTTGTTTAGGTTTGTAACTATGTGACTAATCCAAGTGGAAAGGCCATCTGATGATCCTTCATCAGATGATTGTACAAGAAAGACGCAAGGTAGGTTATAGAAAAAAACAAGGAAAGGGATTCTAAATGATTATAAATAAAGGCATTTTGGATTGATTGGGTCAGGAATCCTAATTTGGATTCGGTATGGATAAAAGAACTTCCTATGTTATACTATTCAAGTCTCGACGACGAGTTGATTTCATAGATCAGATATTGTTATTCATAATATTGATCCGATTCAAGATTATTGAGAGGTAATTCATTTATTGAATTTACAGACGAAAGATTTATCATCTCTAGGGGATTAAATCCCGAGTTATTGCGAAGTAAAAAAACCGATGAGATTATGGAAGTAAATATTCTTGCATTTATTGCTACTGCGCTATTCATTCTAGTTCCTACCGCCTTTCTACTTATCATTTATGTAAAAACAGTCAGTCAAAATGATTAATTCATTTGAATTAAACTTTCCTTCTGAGTTCTTATCAAAAATTGACGAAGTCAAATGAAAAGGATTCCAATTCCGCGTCTTAACTTAAATGAAATGAGCGGACTATAAGCCGCAGTATTCTAAGAGATAGATAATATGGTAAGAAAGAAATAGATGCATCTTTCTTTCTACCATACTATCTATCTCTTAGTCTATAAAGTTGTAATCTAGAATAAAGATAACGGCTTAAGTTTCTATAGATCAATCTACAATACTCTCTTCATATATGTGTATATTAATTCCATATATTGTATGGAATTGACATCCCACCCAATTTGCTACATCTATTTGTTCCGATCAATCTGAAATAATTCTTATCTTAGGATTCTAATTCCTTTCCTTTTACTAATAAGGAAGAGGAAACCTCACCGATTTTTAACGCCCGAACCATGATATGAAATAAGTCGATAAAGCCTAAACCGCCTTTCTTAAATTAGAAACCAAGCTGTAAATGTCCAATATGTGACTCGCCCCAGCCAAAATCTTATTATTCTATAGTCTCTCGTTAGACAACCACTATCTCTATATCATTTCTCATAGAAAGTGCGTATACACTTAACAAAACTACTTCTTCTTTGAACAGTAAAGAGGGAAAGAAATCAAAAAAAAAGTCCGGTCCAGTATCCATCTATAAAGATAGTAAGAGCTCATTCCATTGATTGAAATAGAAAATTTCGGAAGAATTTTAGGTTGGAATAAATTTCCAATTATCTGAATCCTTTTCTTTTAGAAATATAAACACGGGAATCACTGAAATATCTCTTTGATTGAAAGAGTATGATTCATATCATAAATTACTCCATTGGAGTCCAATGGGATTCGAAATTCAGAGATTTTTATTTTAAAAAGTTCAAAACGCGTTGCAGAACGATCTATAAAACAATTGATACGGTTTGATTCCTCAACTCAATTAGTAGCTCTTCTAGAGCCCACTTCTTCCCCACACTACGAGTGAAAGGGAAAATGTAAAGACTACCATTAAAGCAGCCCAAGCGAGACTTACTATATCCATGTGAATTATGTCCCCTATCTCTATAAATACGACGGAATTATTCCATTATTCCTCACTAATAATAGTGGAATCCATGGCGCAGAGTCAAAACGGGATTCTGACCGAACACTATTGAGAAACCAATCCAATAAATCGATTATGATTTCGAATCGGGAAAGATTAAACACAAGTGAAATACGTAGTAACATCCCAAGGGAATGGAAACATGTAGGAATAAGACTAATAAGGCCTATTCTTTTTTTGTTTTGTTGACCTTCGTAAGTAAAAAAAGAAAGGGAGAAATCTCTAAAAAAGAGAAATCACTATCTATTACAGACCTCTATTTCCCCATTTGATCTAATCCGGTACCCCCTTCCCGATTATCGCTGTGAAAGAGGGGGCTTGATTAGGGGTTGCCGAAAAGAAATTCTTTCTTTTTGCCCCTTTTTCTATAAAAAAAAATTATCAGATTCTCGCGAGTCCGTCGTATATAAAGCAACTTCCACCCCCTTCCAAAACTATTAATTGAATCTGATTTCCTATCAGGCTCTACAATCTGATTCAAGATCCAGTCATTAGACACTTCCTTAGTAATAGAAGGGAATAGTAAAGTCTTGATAGCCCCTGTACAAGTAGATTTTACTATTTCCTTGAATCCTAGATGCGAACGAGGATTCACAATCTTTTTGTTTAGAAAACCTTCAGACCACATGCTTAGAATCAAGTATTAACAGTCTGTTTCCTCTGCTTCTACCGGGGAAGAATTCTGCGAGTTATATCAGCAGAACCGAAGAGAAGAAGGGATTTCGAGTTTTTTGTTGATCAGGCGACACCCGGATTTGAACTGGGGAAAAAGGATTTGCAGTCCCCCGCCTTACCACTCGGCCATGCCGCCAAATTGATACAAAATAGATAAAAATTTTCCCGGATTACTGAAGTTTTATTGTACTTGCATTTTGACTCCTGTTTTACTTAATCCTTTTCCTAAAAGAAACACCCCTTTTGGATTGGATTTGATCCATCCCTTCGATTGATTGTATAGTATCTGAAAATCCACAATGCTAAAAACATTCTCTGGCTTTTCTATTGAAACTAAAATGTGAATTTTCAGCCGACAAACTTGAACCATTAACTATTGACTGCTTAGTTCGAATTCATGAACGATTCTGGGAGTTGAATCTCAAATTGTGTTTTCCTAATGACATAAGAAAATACAAATTGAGACAGAACTAATCAGTATTTATTTTTTCAATCAAAAAATCCTTCTCAATTTCAATTATAACAAAACATATGAGTATATGTAAACCCCAGAATAGAAATTGTTACACAGATATCTATTATTTAGATATGTTCTCGATAGGGAATTATCATAAAATTATCCTACTTCAATTTTGCATTAAATAGAAATTCTCTTTTGATAGAGCACGACGCGGGCTGTCCCGAATAGAACCGGCAATAAAAGAGAAGTCGGATATTAGAGCTATCTGCATATGTGTTTAATAAATGCAACCCTTCTTATACACTTCAAATCATATTCTACTCAAAAATAAGTAAAGTACAAATATCTCTCTTTTCTGCGAATAATTTTTTTTGAACAATGAAATCCCTAATGGTTAAGTGCTAAAAAAATGGATTCTATATTGTTTCTGGTTTTTGTGTCTTTGTCTCCCAAATACCGAATCTTTTTATTTTTCTCAAATTAGAATATGGAATATCATAATAATGGTATAATTGAAATCATTTTTGTTTTGCTATTATATACAAAACCCTATGACCTTAATAAGTCTAAGTGA